ATAAGTTTTCTTAGTTCTTCATTACTTGTTTTACAAAAACCAAAACCATATCGATATGGTGCTTATCGAAAGGGTGTTACACATGAAATACGAAAACATACTGTTTGGGAGCGTACCCAAGAATGAAAAAAGAAGCAGCCGAAAAAGCCTTTAAAGAATCGATGGTATGATTATTGTCATCGGTGATTTTTTAGTACTAATCATAAAGATATTGGTACTTTATATTTTATTTTTGCTTTTTGGGCGGGCTTAGTTGGTACGGCTTTTAGGGTTATTATTCGTATGGAGTTATCTATGCCTGGAACTATTTTAGATGATGCTCATTTATATAATTTAATCGTTACTTCTCACGGATTAGTGATAATTTTTTTTTTGGTTATACCTATAATGTTGGGTGGTTTTGGTAATTGATTAGTTCCTCTTATGTTGACAGCTCCTGATATGGCTTTTCCTCGAGTAAATAATATAAGATTTTGGTTGTTAACAGGTTCTCTGTTACTTCTTTTAGGTTCTGCTTATGTAGAAGCTGGTGCTGGGACAGGTTGGACTATTTATCCTCCTTTATCTAGAAGAAAGTATCATTCTGGAGTAACTGTGGATTATGTTATTTTGTCTCTTCATGTGGGTGGTGCTTCTTCTATTATGTCTGGTATTAACTTTACTTCTACAAGTCTTTGTATGCGTCCAGGAATTATATCTTTGCTTCGAACTACAATGTTTGTTTGGTGTATTGCTGTAACTAGATTCTTATTAGTTTGTGCTATACCTGTTTTGGCAGCTGGTTTAACTATGCTTTTGACAGATCGTAATTTTAATACTGCTTTTTTTGATCCTGTTGGTTTAGGTGATCCTCTTTTGTTTGTTCATTTGTTTTGGTTTTTTGGTCATCCTGAAGTTTATATTCTAATTTTACCTGCTTTTGGTATAATTTCTCATGTAGTAAAAGTTGGAAGTGGTAAGCGGGAACTTTTTGGTAAGATTCCGATAATTTATGCCATTCTTTCTATTGGTTTTTTAGGTTTTATTGTATGGGGTCATCATATATTTACTGTTGGAATAAATGTTGATAGGCGGGCTTATTTTAGAACTGTAACTTTAATTATTGCTATTCCAACTGGTGTAAAAGTTTTTAGGTGAATTGCCACATTGTATGGTGGTGGTGTAAAAAATTGACCTATAGTTTATTGGGCAGGCGGTTTTTTATTTTTGTTTACTGTTGGTGGCTTAACTGGGATTATTTTGGCTAGAGCTTCTTTGGATGTGGTTTTACATGATACTTATTATGTAGTGGCCCATTTTCATTATGTTCTCAGAATGGGTGCAGTATTTGGTTTGTTTGCAGGTTTTCATTATTGGTTTCCTTTATTTACTGGACTTGGGTTGCATCCTGTGTGAAGAAAGGCTCAGTTTGTAAGTATGTTAATTGGAGTAAATGTAACTTTTTTTCCTCAGCATTTTTTAGGTTTAAGGGGTATGCCTCGGCGATATATAGATTATATTGATAGAATGCATGAGTTTAATTTAATTTCTAGTTGGGGTTCTTTAATTAGGTTATGTAGTTTATTTCATTTTATATTTATCTTATTTGAAGCTATTTTGTCTCAGCGATGTTTGGTATTTTGAGAGGTTATAAATACTGAAGCAGAATGGGCTCGGAAAGGTTTTCCTACTGAGTATCACAATTTTTCTCAGAATGTTTGGGGTTATAAAAATTATTCTGATAAGAGTGTTTCTGGTAGTAAGAAGTAGTTAATTTTAAATTGTTCATTATTAGAAATTTTTCTAAGTTTTTGTGCCAAGGTGGCAGATTTTATGTGTTAGATTTAGGATCTAAAGAAGAGTTATACTCTTTTGGTAATCAGTCAGTGTTTAGTTAGTGTGTTTATAATAGTTTGTGTTTCTTATTATATTGTTACAGAGCGAAAGGGATTAGGGATAATGCAGCGTCGTCATGGACCTAATAAAGTTAGTTTTAAGGGGGTTCTTCAGCCTATTGCGGATGGGGTAAAGTTGTTTACTAAAGAAGTGATTGTTCCTTTATCTACTTTAAAAACTATGTTTTTTATAGGTCCTTTTATTTGTTTTTTTTGTGCTTATAGTTTATGGGTTCTGTTTCCTAATAATAATTCTGTTGTTGAATTTGAGCTTGGTTTGCTTTTTTTTCTTTGTGTATCTTCTTTTAGTGTTTATGGGGTTTTTTTGGTAGGGTGAATTTGTGATTCGCGATATGCTTTTTTGGGAGCTATGCGAGCTGTTGCTCAAACTATTTCTTATGAAGTTTTTTTGAGTACCTTATTGTTTTGTCCTCTTATTCTGGTTGGTAGTTTTGATTTGTTAGAGTTGCGGCAATTTTCATTTAGTACTTTTCTTGTTGGTCAGGAGGTAATTATTCTTTGGTTAATTGCAGTTTTGGCTGAAACTCATCGGGCCCCTTTTGATTTTGTCGAGGGAGAGTCTGAGTTGGTTTCTGGTTATAGGGTAGAGTATGGGGGTACAGGTTTTGCGTTATTAGCATTGGCTGAATATAGAAATATAATATTTATAAGAATAGTCACTACCTGTCTTTATTTTGGGTGGTTAATTCCTTTAGTTTGATGAGGTGATTTTATTTTTTCTTTTATTTTAGTTTTTTTTTCTTATTTTTTGGTGTGGGTGCGAGGTACTTTACCTCGTTATCGATATGATTTGTTAATGAAAGTTTGTTGAGAGGTTTTTTTACCCTTGAGTTTATGTTTTTTTATTTTCTTTATGGTTTTTATAGAGTTGCTTTTATAGTTATTTGTATAAGTTTGTTGTATTTCAAACTAATATAAAAATGAAAAAAGAAACTTTTAGAGTTGAAAATTTATAGTTTTCTTTAGATATTCCTTTTTGAGTGATAAAAGTTAAATTTATTTCTAGACCTAAGATTTATGGTTTATTATATAGGATTAGTTCTTTTATGGCTTTGGTTATTCTGTTATGTGGAGTAGTTGTGTCTTTAGTTAGCTCTGGGGTTTTGGGTATTTGAGTGGGTATGGAAATTAATTTTTTAGGTGCTATTTGTTTTATGAGAGGAGTATATGTTGAGGAAAGGGAGAGAGTTATGAAATATTTTATTATTCAAGTGGTTGGTTCTTGTTTTATAGTTTTAGGTCTTTTAATATTGGTTTTTGGTGAGTTTGTGGTTTTGGTTGAGAGTTTTAGTATAATAGGTTTAGCTATTAAATTAGGTATTTTTCCTTTTCATTTCTGAGTAGCTGGAGTTTTAAGATCTCTTTCTTGGTTTGCATGTTTTGTTGTGTCTGTAGTTCAAAAGGTGGCGCCTTTGTGGTTGTTGTCAAATTTTTGTTTAAGTGGGAGAGTAACTAATGTAATAGAGGTTTTAGGAGTTTTAACATGTTTAGTTGGGTGTTTAGGTGGAATTGGTATATTAAATTATCGTGCTTTATTAGCTTATTCTTCTTTAGTTCATTTGGGTTTTTTAATTATTTTGTGTTTGGTGGAGGTGGGTTTGTTTTGAAGTTATTTATTTGTTTATGGTTTGTTAAACTTGTTTTTAATATGAAGTATGTGAAATTTAGGGATCTATGGATATTCTGATTTGGTGAAGGAAGGAGGTGTAGGATATTATACCGAATTATTGTGAGTTTCATTTTACTTTCTTTCTTTAGCTGGAATTCCCCCTTTTAGGGGGATTTTTTTGAAGGTTTATTTTTTTAATCAGGTGTTGAAATTTTGCTCCTTTAGGGTGTGTTTTATGCCTAATAAGGTCGGCAGTGAGAATTTTTTTTTTTTAAAGGTTGTGATAGATATGGGAGTATATTGGGGAAAAAAAACGTTTTTGATTTTTTGTTGGAAAAGTAGAAATTTTTCAAAAATCGGGTTTTCGAAAAATATATTAAAAATTGTTTTTGGTTTTCCCTTTTTTTTAATTTGGGGGGAATAGAAAAAAAAAAAAGGGGTTTTTGGGGTTTTTTGTAGGGGGGTAAAAATTTTGTTTTTAAAAAAAAAATTTTTTGGTTAATTTTTTTTTCTTTAAAACAAAAATGGTTTTAAAAATTTTTTTTTTTTTTTTTTTTTTTGCTCTTTTTCATCTTTTTTTTCAGTATAAAATTTTTTTGAATTTGCTTTTAACTTTTGAGTTGCTTAGTTTATTAGTTTATATTATTTGTATGTATTTGGGGGGAATAAGTTTAAGGGTGGTGTCTTTTCATGTTTGTAATATGGTTTTATGTTTTGGCGTTATTGAAAGGGTTATGGGTTTAGCTTTGCTTATTTTGTGTTCTCGTTCTAGGAGTGAAAAACATGTTTCATGTTTTAGCTTTTTAAAGTTTTAATTTAAAGTGTAATAGTTTAGGTTAATGATGTTAGAGGTAAGTTTTTTGGTTTAATAAAAAGTAGTAATTTTTTTAAAGAAGTTTTTTGTATTGAATTTTTATTATTATTATTAAATTTACTATGTTTATGTTCTGTGGTTGAGAAAATATTTAAGGGTTTGTGAGGTTAGAATGGTGACACTATGCCAGATGAATTGGGTTACTTTGATGTAGTAAAATATAGGGTTTAAATCTCTTGGTGTTAAAAATATTTGATTTTTGTTTTGAGATAGTGGGTAATTTTTTAAAGTTGATTCGAAAGTAGTTTAATAAAAATGTTAAATTGTCAGTTTAAAGATGTCTAAGGATTTTTCGATATTTTATATGTTAAATTATATGGTTGAGAGGTAAAGCTAAGTTTTAAGTTCTAATCTGTTAAATTAGTCTGCAATGTTGGTGTATCTTTGGTGTCTGTATGAGGTCAGTTGTATTTTCCAGATTTTAATAGTGAGATGGCTGCGCGCTTGTATTATTATCATGATTTGGCTTTAATTGTTGTTGTTGTTGTTTCAGTTCTGGTTTTGAGATTTTTAATTTCGTTTTTATTAAGAGATGTTTTTGTTGGTGAGAGTATACATCTCAAAATAAAGAAGCATGAGCTTTTAGAAGTGGGTTGGAGTACTGCTCCCTTTTTTGTTTTGTTTGGATTGGGTTTTGTTTCTTTAAAAAACTTATATGCTATAGAGGTTGGGGAGAATGTTGAATTTTTGACTAAAGTTACTGGCCATCAATGGTATTGGGAATATAGATATAATATAAATTTTTCTGAGTTAAATAATTTGGATCAGTTTGATAAGTTTGTTATGTCTTTTTTATCGGTTTTAGATTTAGGTTTAGTAGAAAAGAATTTTTGGGTAAAGTTTGGTGATTTTTTAGAAGAAATTATTCTTTTTGATAGTAATGCTGTTTCCCATCTTAGTCCTAATAATTATGAGGACAGCGTTAGAATAGATGTTTATAGTTGGGGTATTTATGATAAGTGTGATAAGGTGTTAAGTTTTTCCCATGGTCTTCTTCATAGGATAAATTATTGTTTTGTAAATAGTATAAATTATTCTAGCGTTCTGAGTGGTATTTCTTCTTTATATTTAGAAGGGGACTGGTATTTTAAGTATGATGCTTATATTGTCCCTGAAGATCTTTTATTGGAGAGTGATTTTTTTGGTTTAAGTAGAAGTTTTCGTAACCAAGATGTTAGGGTTCCTTGTTATTTGATTCGAAATGAAAAAAATGAAGTTTTGGTTAGGACGGCAGATGTAATGCATAGTTGAGGTGTTAGAGAACTGGGTGTTAAAGCGGATGCGGTTCCAGGGCGAGAGAATGCTGTGAAAGTAGTTCCTTTGCGTTCTGGGGTTGCTTTTGGTTTTTGCTATGAGCTTTGCGGGGCTGGCCATAGTCAGATACCTATTTGTGTGCTTGTTGCTAATAAATTGGATGTAGATTGAATTATTAAGAGTGGTATTTTAGGGACTGATTCTGTAGTGGATTTCTTATCTTCTGATTTAAATTAGTTTATGTTGGTTTTTGTTGTTAGGATTAGTTTTGTGTTATTTTATTAATTTAAATTAAGATTTTAGTTTAAATGATGTATATTTCAAAACGTAGTTTAAGATAAAAATTTTAGCTTTGGGAGTTAGAGATGTTATATTAATAACTGTTTTGATTTTAGTGGGCGTTTATTGTAGTTATGTTTTATATATATTATATTAGATAGAGTTGAAGTTTGTTCTACAAATGGTAAGTTTTTTGAATTATAGGTTGCGTTTTCGGAATCGGTTTTTAAAATTATTGTCTCCGGTTTTATATGATTTGCCAGCTCCCGTAAATTTAACTATTTTTTGAAATTTTGGTTCTTTATTAGGGGTTTGTTTGGTTGTACAAATTGTTACTGGCCTTTTGATGGCGGTTCATTATACTCCTGAAGTTGGGCAAGCGTTTGATTCTGTGGTTCATATTATGCGGGATGTTAATGGTGGTTGGTTTTTGCGAAGGTTACATGCTAATGGGGCTTCATTTTTTTTTGGTTGTATTTATCTTCATATTGGGCGAGGTATTTTTTACCATTCTTTTTTTATAGTTCATACTTGGATGGTTGGTTGTACTTTATTAATTGTTTTGATGGCTATTGCTTTTACAGGGTATGTTCTTCCTTGGGGTCAAATATCTTTTTGAGGGGCTACTGTGATTACTAATTTGTTTAGTGCTATTCCTTATATTGGATCTTCTTTAGTAGAGTGGTTGTGAGGGGGCTTTTGTGTTGGGGATGCTACGTTAAAACGGTTTTTTGTTTTTCATTTTTTAGCTCCTTTTATTCTTTTAGTTTTGGTTGGGGTTCATATTGTTTTTCTACATGATACTGGTTCTGGAAATCCTTTAGGTATTGATTCGGATGCTGAGGCTGTTCCTTTTCATAGATATTATATTTTAAAGGATTTAGTGGGGATTGTGATTATGGTTGGAATTTTATTTTTAGTTGTTTTTTGTGAGCCGGATTTTTTTTCAGACCCTACTAATTATATACCTGCTGATCCTATAAAAACTCCTTTACATATTCAGCCTGAGTGGTATTTTTTGTTTGCTTATACTATTTTGCGTAGCATTCCTAATAAATTGGGTGGTGTATTAGCTTTAGCAGGTTCTGTTGCTATTTTATATTTATTGCCGTTTTATCCTAAGTCTTTGTGGCGCGGTTCTCAGTATAATCCTTTGGCTCAGTTTGTGTTTTGAGTTTTTATTGGTAATTTTATTGTTTTAACTTTTATTGGGATATGTCCTGTTGAGTCGCCGTTTGATTTGATTGGTATGTTTACTAGTGTTTTATATTTTTTGTTTTATATTGTTTATCCTTTTACATGGTTTCTTTGGGAATATTTCGTGTTCGATGAGAATATTTTTTAACGTTCAATTCAATAAAAACTATGTGGAAAATTATTTTGAGAGTATTTGTTTTATGTAGGATGTCTTAGAGGATAATTATTATTATAGTAGGAGAATTTACTTTGTTTTTTGTATTGTTAAAGAAAGAGAAATTTTGTGTTCTAAAGAAAATTTAAGTTTTGAAATAGAAATTATTAGTGTATGTACTTTTTGGAGAATGGTTTATAGAGATTATATATTGATATATTTTCTTGAAAATCTAAGAGCTATTGTTTTTTATGTTTTTGTTGCATAAAAGTTGTTAAAGGGAATAATAGAGGTGACATGTTTAGCGAATAGGTTGATAGCTAGTTTAAGGAGAAACATATTTTGTATGGAGTAAGTTTTTTATTTTTTAAGTTAAAATAAATAGTAAGGCTTATATTCAGACCTTTAAGGCTTAGCTTTGAGGTATATTAATTGGTTGGTTGAAAAATAAAGTAGGGTTTATATTGCCTATCTTTAAAACTTTTTTATAAAGTGAGTTGTAATAAAAGTAACATTTTGTAGTATCTTTATAAGTGTAAAAATTTTTTGGGTTGAGATTAGTATAAAATGAGTAATTTTGTTTTAATGTATTAAAAATTTAAAAATATTTTTTATATGTTAATGTTACATGCTTGTTTTATGTAAAAATGAGGTGAGTGTGAAAGAATTATATTTACTTTTAGTTTTAGTTTTTTGAATTAAAATTGTAATTTATGCTGAAAGAACTCGGCAAATTTTCTCTGTGCCTGTTTATTAAACACATGGCTTTCTGATTTGAAGATATAGAAGGTCTCACCTGCTCGATGACGTTTTGTTAAATGGCCGCTTTTTGTGCTAAGGTAGCGCGGTGAGTAGCTCCTTAATTGGGAGATAGGATGAATGGTTGGACGTGGAGAGGCTGTTTCCAGCGTAGTAAACTAGAAATTTTTTTTTAAGTGAAAAAGCTTAAATTTTTGTAAAAGACGATAAGACCCTGTCGAACTTAATTAGGTTTAAAATATTAAATAGTGGTAGTTGTTTTAGTTAGTTATTCTTTGTTTTAGGGTGTAAAATTATTTTTATGTAGTTAAATTTTTATTTATTAAGTTTGTTTACACTTTAAGGTTAGTTTACTTAAATTAAGTTATTTAAATAATATATTATTTCTGAATCTTTGTTGGGGCAACAGATGTTTATTAAACAACATTTTTTTATTATAAAGACCCTATATGATAGACTAGAGCAAAAGTTACCGCAGGGATAACAGCGTAATTTTTTTTTGTAAATTTTATTGGAAAAAAAGTTTACGACCTCGATGTTGAATTAAGAAAACTTTATGGCTTAGGCGCTATAATGAGTAAAACTGTTCGTTTTTTAATTTCTTACATGATTTGAGTTAAGATCGGCGTGAGCTAGATTGGTTTCTATCTTTAATTATAGTTTCTATTGTACGAAAGGATCCAGAAACAGTGTTTTACACAAATTGAAAGCTACAAAAATTAGATTTGGCTATGGCTCAGTTTGCACCTATTTATTCTTTGTTACTTTTTTTTTATATTTGGTTTGTATTTATATGTTTATTTTGTTCTTTATGGTGAATTTCTAAGCGGCCCTATAGTTTTATGAGTTAGATTTTGGCTTGGATATTTTCTGTTCTTGTAATATATTTTGTTTCTTGTTTTGGGTTTAGTTGAGGTTCTTGATGTGTTTTTAGTAGTCTTTTTATTTTAGTTTTTATATTGGTGAATTCTGGTTATTCTTGTTATTATTTGTTAAGAGAATGGTTTGGTTTGGATCAGTTATCTTATATTATAGTAATTTTGTGTATTTTGGTTCTTTCTACCAGGTTAGTGAGAAGGTGTAAGGATTTAAAACTTAATGTTTCTTTATATGAGCGGAATGGGGTTAGTATAGTTGAATTGGTGGTTTTGATTTCTTTGGGAAGTATGATTTTTTTTTCTTTAAGGAGTTGAATGGATTTTTACTTTTTTTTTGAGTTTTCCTTGGTTCCCACTTTTTGGTTGATTTTAAAGTGAGGATATCAACCTGAACGTTTGCAGGCGGGTCTTTATATAGTAATATATACTGTTTCTGCTTCTTTACCTTTACTTGCTGGTTTGGTTATATTTTGGCTTAGTGTGGGGAGGGATAATATACTTCTTAGTAAAAGGTTAGGTGTTTTATTTATTTCCAATAGTTCTAGTTGGGTTTGAATTTTTATTTCTCTTGGGTTTTTAGTTAAATTACCCATCTATTTTTTTCATGGTTGGTTACCAAAAGCTCATGTTGAGGCGCCTTTAAGTGGTTCTATACTTTTAGCTGGAATTCTTTTAAAGTTTGGAGCTTATGGAATTATTCGTTTTCTTTGAATGACTCAGGTTTCTATGATAGAAGTAGTTTTAGTAATTATGGTATTGAGTGTTTGAGGGGGTTTAGTTAGAAGTTGTGTATGTGTTTGTCAAAGTGATTTAAAGTCTTTAATTGCTTATTCTTCTATTGGACATATAGCTGTGTGTTTAGGTGGAATTTTAAGAATATATTCTTTAGGAAAAATGTCGGCAGTTTGTCTTTTGTTTGCTCATGGTCTGTCTTCTCCTGCTCTTTTTTCTATAGCAGCTAGTGTTTATGAAGTGGTTGGAACACGAAATGTAGTTTTAAGAAAGGGGATTTTACGGCTTTTTCCTGTTTTTTCGCTGTGTTGATTTTTATGTTGTATTATTAATATAAGTTTTCCTCCATCTTTAAATTTTTTTGGTGAAGTTTATTGTGTGTCTGGGATGGTTTGATTAGATTGATTTTTTTTTATTCCTTCTGGTTTTATAGTTTTTTTAACTGGTTGTTATTCTTTAGTATTATATAATTGAGTGAATCATGGAGTGGTGAGAGAGTTTATTAATCCTGTTTGAGGGGTGAGATCTCGTTTTATCTATAGGGCTATGTTTATGGGGCTGTTTCTTTTGGTTGGTTTTTTGGGATTAGATTTTTTTTTTGTATAATTTAGGTGTTGATTTAGTTTATATAAAATGTTGTTTTGTGGAGGCAAAGAAAATGGTTATTAATCAATTTTCTTATGGTGTAAATAACACGTCAATTTTTCAAGTTGAAGATGGGTGAGTTGCTCTAAGAGGCTTTGTTTGGAAATTGACTATTTTGAAATTAGTCTAAAAGCGTTCGAATCGTTTAAAAGCCTGTGATAAGGGATTTGTTCACTATTTTTGATTATTCTTGGGGAGCCGGATTTAGCTTTATAAGGTTATCTATGTGGTTTTCTAGGTTATTAGTTTCTTTTTTTATTGTGTGTTTTATGGTTTATTGGTTTGCGCCTAGTGTTTTAGATAGGGTTTTGGTTTGATTTATAAAGTTATTTGGGTTAAAGACATCAGAAGAGATTAAATGAATAGGTGGTACTTCTCATTTGTTTGTGTCGTTACTATTAGTTTTAATGAGATTAAATATTAGGGGAAATATACCTTATCATTATCCTTTGTCAGCTCATTTTCTTCTAATTGGAAGGTTTGCTTTACCTTTTTGGTTTGCTACTGTTATTTTATATATAAGCCCTAACTGGCGTCTTGTTTTTGTCAATTTAGTTCAGGAAGGGGGATATTTAGTTCCTAATGCTATAGTTATGATTTCTGAAGTAGTTAGGTTCTTAGCACGACCACTAACGCTAACGTGTCGGTTGGTAATAAATATTATGATTGGTCAAATTATTATAAGAATAATTGGTAATATTTGTGTGGGGTTGTTTCTTCCGTTTTTTTGGTATGATGGTAATTTTGGTTCTTTAAGGTTTGAATCGGAAAGGGAATTTATTAGTTCTTTAATAAATTCTGTTATCGTTCCAGCAGTTTTATTTGTTTTGCTACTTATTCGGCGTAGTTTTATTTTTTTTATTGAGATGTTTATGTTTTTGGTTGAGTTAGCAGTTAGATTTTTGCAGGCTTGTATTTTTACTGGGTTGTTGGTTTTTTATGTTTATGAAACACCCTATAAGTTAAGGGAGGATAGTGCGTTATTTTCTTCTTTGTTTAGAAAATAACGAGTTTTTAGTAGATTAAAATTTTAGTTATATTCTGAGAACTATGTGGATTTTATGTTAAGTGTGTCTTTTTATGAGGTTTTAAATATTCAAATTTTTAGTAATAGTATAAGTAATTTTTTAAGAGGAATGGTTTATATAGGATTTGTTTTTTTAATAACTATTGGTTTGCTTTCTTTAGGGATGGCGGTTGGGCAAAAATGACGATATGAAGTGGCGAAATTGACGGCATTTGAATGTGGGTTTGATCCGTTAAGAAGATCTCGTATGCCTTTTTCTATACGGTTTTTTTTGGTAGCGCTTTTATTTTTAGTTTTTGACGTAGAAATGGTGCTGCTGTTCCCCTATATTATTAGTTTAAAAACTATTTTTTTAAAGATAAGTATATTCAGTAAATGAATGTGTTTTGTGTTTTTGTTAATTTTAATTGGAGGCTTATTTCATGAGATTAATGAGGGGAGTTTAGAATGAAAGTATTAGTTTAGATGGAACGGTTGCGGATAAGTATTTATCAGATAGTGTTTTATTGGTTGGTAAAGGATTAGTTTTTGTTATTGGTCGTAATGTAGCATTACTTTTTTCTTTTTTTCTTTTTTTTTTTTATTTGAGTTTTATAAATATAAGTGGGGCTTATTGTTTGGTGGTTGAGTGGGAGTTGACTGGTCGTTTGGGTTTGGATTTTTCTTTTCCTTTGGTTTTAGATTTTACTTCTTGTATGTTTGTTAGGGTTGTTATTTATATTTCTGGTTGTATTAGTTTGTTTTCCGGGTTTTATATGTCTCATGATAAATTTCTTTGTCGTTTTTTATATATTTTAATATTGTTTGTATTTTCTATGGTTTTGCTTGTGTTGTTTCCCAGTTTTTTAGCGTTAATAGTTGGTTGAGATGGTTTGGGGGTGACTTCTTTTTTGTTAGTAGTATATTACATAGATTGGGATTGTTTGTCGGCAGGAATAATTACTGCTTTATCTAATCGTATTGGTGATATGTTTTTTGTTTTAGGGGTTGCAGTTATAAGTTTAGGGTTAGGTTTTTCTAATTTTGATGTTAGTTTTATAAAGGTTTTTTTTGGGGAAAAGTTGATTTTTGTTTTGGGGGTTTTATTGGTGTTAGGTAGTATAACTAAAAGGGCGGTTATACCTTTTTCGGCTTGGCTTCCAGAGGCTATGGCTGCTCCAACCCCTGTTTCTAGGTTGGTACATTCTTCTACTTTGGTTACTGCAGGGGTTTATGTTCTTATTCGTTTTGGCGATTTGGCAGTTGATTTTTGTAGTTGTTTTTTGATGGTTTTTTCTTTGATTACTATTGTTATGGCTGGTATAAGGGCTTTAAGTTTGGTAGATGTGAAAAAAGTGATTGCTTTATCCACTCTAAGTCAAGTAAGTATAATAATATTATCTATTAGGGTTGGAGCTGTGAGAGTTGGTTTTTTTCATTTATTGGTGCATGCTTTTTTTAAGGCTTTAATGTTTTTATGTGTTGGAAGGGTAATCTTTTATTCTGGTGGGGTTCAGGATGCTCGATTTTTAGGTTCTCTTTGGTTGGGTATACCTTTTGTTTTTAGTTTGCTGGTTATTTCTAATTTGTGCCTGGTGGGTTTTCCTTTTTTATCAGGTTATTATTCTAAAGAGTTAATTGTTAGTAGTTTTTTAAGTGGCTATTCTTCTTTGTTTGGTTTTAGTTTGGTATATTTATCTTTGGTTTTTACTTTTGGTTATTCTATTCGGATGGTTTGGTTGTTGTGTACTTGTCAGGGCGTTATATCTGTGAAGAGTTTTAAGAGTAACAGAATTTATTTAAATAGTTCTTTAGTTTTAATAAGTTTTGGAGCTGTTTGTTCCGGGGTTTTGTTTCAAAGTTTCATAATAAAAATAAATTTTTATAGTTTTATATCTGTTTATATGTTTTATGGGGGTTTATTTTTGTTTGGTTTGTGAGCGATTAATTTTTTTTTTTTGTTTTGGATTATATATGAAAGTTTATTTAAACAGGGTTTCCATGATTTTGTTGGTCAATTGTGGTTTATGAAACCCTTGAGAGGTGGTGTCGTTAGAAGTTTATTTTTAAATTTTTTTTGTTTGTTGATGAATTTTGTAGATATAGGCTGGATTCGAGGTTATATTTGAAAAGGTGGGTTAAAGGGTTTGTTTGGAAAAGGTACTAATTATATTCGGACTGTGAATTTTCGCCCTTTGGGTTTAGTTTTGTGCTTTAGTATGCTGTTATGAATTTTAGTATTCTTTTGGTAGGAAATTTAATTTTTTTAGGTGTTGTTATGGCTTATATTTTTCTCGCTAAAATACGATTTAATGTTGGAGGTATTTGTTTTTTTTTTGTCAGGTTTGGCTTTTCAGTTATCAGTATTTTATTCTCATCCTTTAGTTTTAGGTATAGGTTTGCTAATTTTTTCGGTTATTATAGGTATATTTCTTTGTTATTATGGTCCTATTTTTAGTTTTTGTGCTTTTATAGTTATGGTGGCTGGGGTGTTAGTTGTATTTTCTTATACAATTTCTTTAGTTCCTTTTAAGGGTTTTGACTACAAGAGTAATAAGAATTTTAAAAGTATAAATATTTTTGGCTCAGGTGTTGTTCTTGGTGGATTCTTTTTTGTTTGTTTTTTTTCCTCTATGGTTGTTGGTGTTGACAGAAACAATTTTTTTGGTATGTTTTTAAGTTATACGGAAATTTCTTATTTTACTGAGGATTATTCTATTTTTATTGTTTGAATAGGTTTGTTGCTTTTTTTGGCTATGGTTTTTGGTGCTTCTATGTGTAAAAGATATGAGGGTGCTTTGATTCAGTAGTTGTAATAAATTAAATATTTTTAGATAAGAGTGTTATTAAAATTGAGATTAAAATTTGTTATTTGCTGGATTTAAATTATTATAGTTATTAAGTGTATGTTCTATTGGTTTTGTCAATAATGGAGGTAAACTAATTAAAGTTGTCTGGCTCATAATCAGATTATGAATTTTTCTCTTCATTTAAAATTAGGATTGAATATTTTGAGTTTTATAGGTAGTGTGGCAAAATATTTTTTCGTTTATCTTTTTATATTGAATAAAAGTTGTTTAAGTTACATTTTTTGGTGTGATTTGATATAGAATAGAATAAAAGTTAAATTAGATTGGTTTGTGTTTTAAATAAAAAGTTTTGTTTAGAAAAAGATAAACTATAAAAGTGTTTATTTGTTTTGTTGTGGGGTTTTGGTAAATATAATGTTTGATATAATGTTTGGATATTATTAGCTGGTATTTAAGGTAATTATGTTAGAGTTTGAAGTGAAAATTTTTTATATGATTATTTGTTAAATTTAGGGTTTATATTTCTGTACGGTAAAAGTAAGTAAGTTATTTTTGTTTTGTGAGCAAAAGGTTTCTTTTAAGAATTACTGTGCTAAAAATTTTTTTGTGGAATTTAATTAATATTCCATTGGTTTAAATATACTATGATGCATTAAGATTGTTTATTTTAGATGGGTTTTGGTTTATATATGGTAGTTAAAAATTAAAATATAATCTTAATGTTGGGTATAGATGTGCTAATCTAGGGTACTTCCAGTCCGAAAAGGTGTGCGTTTACAGAGCGGTATATTTGCTATAATCTGTACTAGTGCTTATGAGCGTGCTTGTAGAAATTGTTCTTCTTATTAGTTTAAGTTATAGGTTCTTGGGGTTCTGTGTAATTTATTTAATAAGTTTGAGACTTAGTGGGGGGCTAATATTTTCTATAAATAACCCTTTTATAGAGGGAAAGAGGAGTTATATAAAAAGGTAAAAGTTTTTATATTTGGTAATGTATGAGTTTAGGTAACTTATACTGTTTTAAACTGCTAAAGGAATAGTTGGTTTAATAGACATATTCTAGATTTTACTTAGATGCAAACTAAGGATGACTTATGTAATGGCCGTAGGTAAGTTAGATTAACATAGGGTTGGTGGAGTTTTTAAAATGTGTATCTAATGGGGGGGGGTAAGGGGGGGGGTATAAAAGTTGGTTATATTATAAATTATTATAATTTGTTATAAATTAAATAGATAAAATTATATTTACTTATTGTAAAAAAATAATCTTTTATTAAGTCAATAGATAAAATTATATTTACTTATTGTAAAAAAATAATCTTTTATTAAGTCAATAGATAAAATTATATTTACTTATCACAAAAGAATAATCTTTTGTTTTCTTCTTTAAAGGTTTACACATACAGAATATATACGAAAAAATATTTATGAAAAGATTTTTATGAAAAGATTTATTTTATTAGACTAGAATAAGTCTTAAAATAGGTCTTAATACACAATTGTATGGTTTCTATTACAGTTAATTTATAAAATGTTAGTATAATTAGTTGGCGGCTTTGAGAAAATGGGGTGGATTGGGAGGGTCCCCGCGGGACAGACCCTCCCCACCCCACTTTTTCTGTGCCGACTAATTATACTAACATTTTTTATAATTTATTTCTATCAGTTTTGATAGAATAAAGTTTAAAATTTCACTTATATTGCAATTAATGAAGTTATTACTTATGTCGTGATTGATTACTATTTAGTATCTTTGAATTAGTTATAATTAAAATTTTTAAAATTATGTGAATTTTTGTTCGAATTTATATAAATTTTATGCATATACATTATTGGGGGGGAGGGGGGCCTAAGGGGGGAGGGGGGGGGTTGCTGATGGAAGGTGTTTGAAAATTTGAAAATTTTGAAGGAAAAAATAGGCTTAAGTTGGTTTATGTTTTGCTATGGTTACATAGGTTTTGGTATGGAGTGGTTTAAGTGAAAAGCTTACAGTTATCTGAGAAGAAGAATTTTTGTCTAGTGAATTATGTAGTAAAATAGAAAGAAATAGATTTTGTGTAAAGGAAAAAATAGGCTTAAGTTGGTTTATGTTTTGTAAAATTATGTGAATTTTTGTTCGAATTTATATAAATTTTATGCATATACATTATTGGGGGGGAGGGGGGTCTAAGGGGGGAGGGGGGGGTTGCTGATGGAAGGTGTTTGAAAATTTGAAAATTTTGAGTTGAGTTGGTTTATGTTTTGCTATGGTTACATAGGTTTTGGTATGGAGTGGTTTAAGTGAAAAGCTTACAGTTATCTGAGAAGAAGAATTTTTGTCTAGTGAATTATGTAGTAAAATAGAAAGAAATAGATTTTGTGTAAAGGAAAAAATAGGCTTAAGTTGGTTTATGTTTTGCTATGGTTACATAGGTTTTGGTATGGAGTGGTTTAAGTGAAAAGCTTACAGTTATCTGAGAAGAAGAATTTTTGTCTAGTGAATTATGTAGTAAAATAGAAAGAAATAGATTTTGTGTAAAGGAAAAAATAGGCTTAAGTTGGTTTATGTTTTGCTATGGTTACATAGGTTTTGGTATGGAGTGGTTTAAGTGAAAAGCTTACAGTTATCTGAGAAGAAGAATTTTTGTCTAGTGAATTATGTAGTAAAATAGAAAGAAATAGATTTTGTGTAAAGGAAAAAATAGGCTTAAGTTGGTTTATGTTTTACTATGGTTACATAGGTTTTGGTATGGAGTGGTTTAAGTGAAAAGCTTACAGTTATCTGAGAAGAAGAATTTTTGTCTAGTGAATTATGTAGTAAAATAGAAAGAAATAGATTTTGTGTAAAGGAAAAAATAGGTTTAAGTTGGTTTATGTTTTACTAGTTAGTTAATAAGGCTGTATAGACCTGTAGTTAAATAAATAATAAGAGTTTTGTAAACTTTGGTTAAACGTGTTAACGTTTTGGGTCTGTTTTAAAATGGGTGTAAATATAATTGATGAGTTTAGTTTGTTTTTATTTTGGTGTGGTACTTTAAGTGAAAAGGTTAAGTTTGCAACTTAAAATTGAGATTGGTTTATATTCTTCTATGCTAATTATTTTTTTTTGTATATATATACATATATATAATTCAATAGTTTATAATTTATAAGTTTGTTATAAGTTTGATGAAGTATATGAATTTGTGGCTTGTGTGTTGTGAAAGATAGGGGATATAAGGTTATTATAATTGTTATTGGTTAAAATTTTTAGGATTAGTATTATTGTGGGTGATTTTTTTAGTAATCATTATAGAGTTTTAAGTTATGTTAAGACTAAAGTATTTCAAGTACTGAAGAGGGATGTTTCTCATACTCTGTGGTGAAGGTAAACTAAAAAAGTTGTCTGATTCATAATCGGGTTATGAATTTATTTCTCTTCATAGTTTGTTTGATTTGAGTTTAATTTAAAGTTTTATTTTTAAAAGATTGTTATTGTTGTGTCACAGTTTTAGGAGGAATGTTTTGTGGTTGTTTTTCAGTGGAGAATAGCATAAGTTGCAGTGTATTCTGTTTACACCAGAAAGGTAGTTTATATAACTTTTTCCGTTAATTTGAAGTATTAAACTAAGTTAGATTATGGATGAATAGTTAAAAATAAGGTTGGTTTAGAAGATAGTTGAAATGATTTAGAGCGAGTTTTCTTTGTAGCTTATTATTTAAAGCTTAAGATTTTTAACCTTAGGAAGCATTTAATGTCAAAGGAATTAATTATGTTTTTATAGTTTAGTTTATTAATTATGTTTTTATAGTTTAGTTTAGAATGTAGTTTTGAAGCAGCTAAGGTTGGCTTGAATAGTCATAAAAACATTGTTTTTTGTATAATAATTGAGGTGGCAGAAGTGTAATGCGTTAAATTTAAGCTTTAAAGATGAAGTTTTTCCCTTGATAAGTTGGTTTGTGGTATAATATGTAATATAGGCCAACGTAATTTTTTAGCAATGGTAGTATAATTAAGTATTTTTGTTTTCCAAACAAACGGTTTCTGTAAGAATTATTGTAGTATGTGAGTTGATTAATTACGTTGGCTTATATTATAATAGGTGTAAATAGGTTTAAGTTTTGTAAGTGGGTTACTTTTAGTGATGTTGTTTAGCAAGTTTGTTTATTGAAATAAAAAATAGTTAAATTTTAGTTTTTATGGTCTAGGGGTATAAGATGAGGGGTATATTGGGTATATTTGAAAGTAAATAATTTTGATAAAGAGGTGTATTTGGCACGAAAAATTTTGGATTTTTAGGAAACTTTTTGTAAAGTTCTTTATTATTATATCTATAGTTTGTTATGATTGTGTTTTGGTTAATTTAAAAGGGTATTATTGGTTTAATTTAAATTAAAATATTTGGTATGGTTGATTATTTGTTGAATCTACTAGTTTGATTATTTAGTATTTTTGTTTTAGGTTTATTGTAAACTCTAATTTAATTTTAAAATGTCTGACTGTTAATTGGAATATGTCTCATGTGGACGGGTTTAGGATTTTTTTAATAGATGAAACTTTCTATTAGAGTTGTGTTAAATTTTTCATTTTTGTATCGATTAATAAATATATTAAGAAATGTATTAAGTGTTTAGTTTAAGTGTAGTAGTTTGGGTTTGTTTATTTAAGTAATTTGGGATAAATTATTTTTTTGTGATTCGGTTAAAGTGAAAAGTAGTGTAATAGAATTGTGTGGGCTTTCAGCACTATATTAGTTATTTTATACATTGGTCTTGCATGAAATTGGAAGAGTTCCTGAGAGGAAAGAAGTTGGTGGAAGAGGTTTTTAAAATATTTTCTTTTGGCTGGCTGTCCACCTGTTAGTTTATGATTTAATATTTTGTGAAATTTTGTAATTGTTACTTTGATGGGTAATTGGTGTTTCTCAACATCAGCAGTTAAAATTTTTTCTATTATAGAGATATAGAGTAAGTGATTGTTTTTAGAAGGGATTAATATTGTGCCAGCATTCGCGGTTAAACAATGTCTTCAAGCTAATATGTTCGTAGAGCAGTAAAGTTAGGAATAAGTATTAAAGTTATATTGATAAATTTAGCGGTGAAATGTGTTAAAATTTTGGTTGACAGTAGTAAATTTTATGTTTATTAGTTGTTCATTTTTTTGTGTTTAGAGTCTTTAAAAATTTAAGCTGAGGAAGCTGTTATTAAAAACAAGGATTAGATACCCTTTTATTTAAGCTGAAGCTGAAATCTACGGGTATAACGGACGTAATAATAGGTCTGATAACTTATGAAAGCTGGCGGCATTTATTTATTCTTTTAGGGGAGCTTGGCGTTTAAATAGACGGTACCCTAGTATTTTACCTTTAATTTTCTTTTCATATCGCCGTTGTCAGTGGGTTTTGGAAAATTTACTTGCGTGTAACAAAAATTTAAGTTTGGTTTAGTTGTTTTGTTCGAATTCAGGTAAACATGAAGGTGTTTTAAAGGGATTAGCTGAGCTACATTTATTAAATATGGCGGATGATCAAGTTTGTTGATTTATTTAACTTCCTTACGTTAGTTAAAATTTTTGATAAATTTTTGGAATAGTTTTCTTAAGGTGGACTTAATAGTAAGATTTTTTGTAGATAGGGAATTTGAATTGAATGTAAAAATGTGTACAAATCGCCCGTCGTCCTTTAGTTCATAGAGGTAAGTCGTAACATAGTAATACTAGCAGAAGCTGGTGTTGATTATAATAGATAAATTGAACAAAATTAAGTTATTGTTAGTTCATTTAGAACTAAAAAGTTGAAAGAGTTTATTATAGGCTGATTAAAGTTGTCAGGTAAGTGGTTTGAAATGTGAATGGGTGGTGGTTAAATGGGTGGCGTAATTAATTAGCGTGTACGATTTCGGCTCGTAAGGAGTAAAGTTTACCTCATTTTAAAAACTTGGAATTAATTATTGTTGTTTGTGTTATAAAGAGTTGTTTTATTTGAAAAGTAAAAGATTATATTGCTTTGGTGGTTTAAGATGTTGTTTTTGTTTTGTAGTTAAGTGGTAAGATGTGGTCTTGTAGTTTAGTTTAAAAATTTTAAGTTGCAAACTTAAAGAAATCTATTTAGTTCTGGACTTATTTATTAATATTTATTGATGGGATGTTATAGGTTGTCAAAGTTATTTTTTTGGAAAGGCGTCTGTTGAAGTGTTAAGTTGTACCCTTAATTAAAGGAATAAAAATTTCCTTCTTTCTATTTATTTTGTGTTACTTGTGTTATGAGATAATAATTGGGGGAAAAGTGGGGGTCATAAAAAGATTTCTAATTTTTTTTATAGGCAGTTCAACTCTGTTTACTTTTTTGTGGGACGACCAGGTTTTCAGTTTTTGGGGCCGGGCCCTTGGCCTTTTGCGGCTGCTACTTCTTTTTTAGGTTTATGTGCTACTTTTTTTTTTTTTGTTTGTAGGGGTCCAATTTGAGTTTTTTGGATTTCTTTTTTTTTTTCTTTTGGTTTGGGGGTTTTTATTATGTCTAATTGAGGAAGGGATGTTGTAAAAGAAAGTACTTTTCTTGGTCAATGAAGTAGTTATTTTTTTCGTGTTTATGCTTGAGGGTTTCGTTTTTTTATTTTTTTTGAAGTTTTTTTTTTTGCAGGTTTAATTGGTTCTTTCGTTTACTGTGCTGTAGGAGAGAGTTCTATTCACGGTGTTGGATTTTGGCCTCCTCGTGGAATTAAACCTTTAAATCCCGGAAAGATGGCATTATTAAATACTGCTATTTTAATTGGTTCTAGTTTTACAGCTAATTGGGCTTTTTGGTGCGTTAAATGTCATAATTTGTTAAATTTTAATATGGGTGTTCCTTTGTGAGAGTTGACTGGTGGTAAGAAGCCTGCTAGAGATAAATTGTCTGAATCTGTTGATACTTTTTATTATCAAAGTCGTGGTTTGTTGGCTTTGGAAATTACTATTTTTTTGGGAGTATGTTTTACTATTTTACAAGCGATGGAGTATTATTGAGCTTCTTATTCTTTTGCGGACGGTGTGTTTGGGTCTACTTTTTTTCTTTTAACAGGATTTCATGGTCTTCATGTTATTATTGGAACTATTTTTTTAATTGTTTGTTGGTTTCGGCTTTTGTATTTTCATTTTAGTTTTAATCATTTTTATTTTGGTATGTGAGCGGCTGTTTGATATTGACATTTTGTTGATGCTGTATGGGTTGTTGTTTATTCTTTAGTTTATATTTGAGGTTATTGGGGCTATGTTTAGTAATTTTAGTTAGTTTAAATTAAAGAATTAAAAGGTTAGTTTTAAAGTTATTAGTTTGGTATATAGTTGTAACTTATAAAACATAGGATCTAWAGTTTTTTATTAAAGATTGGTTTAAAGTTAATTTGTTTGTTAATATAAGATAGAGTGTTGAGGATAAAGAACTGTTTTAGTTTTGTGTAAAATAATATATAAGAATTTTTTTTATGGATAAGATATTAGTTAAAATGATGTTGGTAAAGAGTAAAGTTTTGGATGTAAATCTTGTTAAAAGGTTTTTATTCTTTTTTAATGCATTTTTGTTTTTTTTATGGGAGTAT